GTTTCATAAAACGTTCTTGGTGGAAAAAAATGGGAGTGAAAGATCCCACTGAATCGAATTTGATCCATGAATCTAAGAAATAGTGAGAATTCTTGATCTCTCTCAATATCTCTCTCAATTCGAAGATCCAGGATTGGAATTGATGTCGTTTCATTGATTCCTCCTAAAGATTTTCATTGATTCCTCCTAAAGATTTCATTTCAATTGGAATTTGGTTATTCACGATGTACGATGAGCCCTGTTAAGCATCCATGGCTGAATGGTTAAAGCGCCCAACTCATAATTGGCAAATTCGTAGGTTCAATTCCTGCTGGATGCACGCCAATGGGAACGTTCAATAAGTCTATTGGAATTGGCTCTGTATCAATGGAATCTCATCATCCATACATAACGAATTGGTATATTCATACCATAACATATGAACAGTAAGAACTAGAATTCTTATCGATACTGGAACTCATAGGGAAGAAAATGGATTTATGGATGGAATCAAATATGCAGTATTTACAGAAAAAAGTATTCGGTTATTGGGGAACAATCAATATACTTCTAATGTCGAATCAGGATCAACTAGGACAGAAATAAAGCATTGGGTCGAACTCTTCTTTGGTGTCAAGGTAATAGCTATGAATAGTCATCGACTCCCGGGAAAGGGTAGAAGAATGGGACCTAGTATGGGACATACAATGCATTACAGACGTATGATCATTACGCTTCAACCGGGTTATTCTATTCCACCTCTTATAGAGAAAAGAACTTAAAGCAAAATACTTAATAACACGGCGATACATTTATACAAAACTTCTACCCCGAGCACACGCAATGGAGCCGTAGACAGTCAAGTGAAATCCAATCCACGAAATAATTTGATCTATGGACAGCATCGTTGTGGTAAAGGTCGTAATGCCAGAGGAATCATTACCGCAAGACATAGAGGGGGAGGTCATAAGCGTCTATACCGTAAAATTGATTTTCGACGAAATGAAAAAGACATATCTGGTAGAATCGTAAACATAGAATACGACCCTAATCGAAATGCATACATTTGTCTCATACACTATGGGGATGGTGAGAAGAGATATATTTTACACCCCAGAGGGGCTATAATTGGAGATACCGTTGTTTCTGGTACAGAAGTTCCTATATCAATGGGAAATGCCCTACCTTTGAGTGCGGTTTGAACTATTGATTTACGTAATTGGAAGTAACCAATTAGGTTTACGACGAAACCTAGAAATCAATCACTGATCCAATTTGAGTACCTCTATAGGATAGACCTCAACAGAAAACTGTTGAGTAACGGCAGCAAGTGATTGAGTTCAGTAGTTCCTCATAGAAAATTATTGACTCTAGAGATATGGTAATATGGAGAAGACAAAATTGTTTGAAGCACGCACAGAACCGGAAGCGCCCCTTGTTTCAAAGAGAGGAGGACGGGTTATTCACATTTCATTTGATGGTCAGAGGCGAATTGAAAGCTAAGCAGTGGTAATTATAAAGATCCCCCGGGGGAAAAATAGAGATGTCTCCTACGTTACCCGTAATATGTGGAAGTATCGACGTAATTTAATAGAGTCATTCGGTCTGAATGCTACATGAAGAACATAAGCCAGATGACGGAACGGGGAGACCTAGGATGCAGAAGATCATACATGAGTGATTCGGCAGATTTGGATTCCTATATATCCACTCGTGTGGTACTTCATCATACGATTCATATAAGATCCATCTGTCTAAATATCATCATATACATCTAGAAAGCCGTATGCTTTGGAAGAAGCTTGTACAGTTTGGGAAGGGGTTTTTTTTGATAAAAAAGAAGAATCTACTTCAACCGATATGCCCCTGGGCACGGCCATACATAACATAGAAATCACACTTGGAAAGGGTGGACAATTCGCTAGAGCAGCAGGCGCTGTAGCGAAGCTGATCGCAAAAGAGGGGAAATCGGCCACATTAAGATTACCTTCTGGGGAGGTTCGTTTGATATCCAAAAATTGCTTAGCAACAGTCGGACAAGTGGGTAATGTTGGGGTGAACCAAAAAAGTTTGGGTAGAGCCGGATCGAAGTGTTGGCTAGGTAAGCGTCCTGTAGTAAGAGGAGTAGTTATGAACCCTGTAGACCATCCCCATGGGGGCGGTGAAGGGAGAGCCCCAATTGGTAGAAAACAACCCACAACCCCTTGGGGTTATCCTGCGCTTGGAAGAAGAAGTAGGAAAAGGAAAAAATATAGTGATAGTTTTATTCTTCGTCGCCGTAAATAGGAATATGGAAAATCCAATTTATGGAATTTGAAATAATGTGATGGGCGAACGACGGGAATTGAACCCGCGCATGGTGGATTCACAATCCACTGCCTTGATCCACTTGGCTACATCCGCCCCTTATCTAGCTAAAGGATTTTCTCTTTTTTCCATTCATCATTATTGTATATTCATCATTATTGTAATTGTATTTATTCTTACTTTCATACTTAGATCGAGATATTCTATTAGACGTAGAATGCCAATCTTTAAAAGAAAATGTAAAAAAAAGGAGTAATCAGCTGTGACACGTTCACTAAAAAAAAATCCTTTTGTAGCTAATCATTTAGCAGGAAAAATGGAAAAACTCAACATGAGGGAGGAGAAAGAAATAATAGTAACTTGGTCTCGGGCATCTACCATTATACCCACAATGATTGGCCATACAATCGCTATTCATAATGGAAAAGAACATTTACCTATTTATATAACGGATCGTATGGTAGGTCACAAATTGGGAGAATTCGCGCCTACTCTGACTTTCGCGAGACATGCGAGAAACGATAATAAATCTCGTCGTTAAGTCGTTAATTTGGCGGAATCAAAAAAGAATAGAATAAATCATTCAAAGCAAAGAAGGGGATATGCCTTATGGTAAAGAAAAAGAGCTGGCTGATAAAGCCGTGGAAGTCGGATAGAGAAGTAAAAGTTTTAGCTCAACATATACGTATGTCTGCTTTCAAAGCAAGAAGAGTAATTGATCAGATTCGTGGGCGTTCTTATGAAGAAACACTTATGATACTGGAACTCATGCCTTATCGAGCGTCTTATCCTATTTTAAAATTAGTTTATTCTGCAGCAGCAAACGCTAGTCATAATAAGGGTTTGAACGAAGCTGATTCATTTATTAGTAAAGCCGAAGTCAATGAGGGTCCTTTTGTGAAAAAGTTAAGACCCAGAGCTCGAGGACGTAGTTATCCAGTAAAAAGACCTACTTGTCATATAACAATTGTATTAAAAGATAAAAATGCTTTTTAGAGAAATCTAAGATTTAGATTCATTTTTAGAAAAAAATGGATGGAAAGATAATATAATCAAAAAATATGGGACAAAAAATAAATCCACTTGGTTTCAGACTTGGTACAACCCAAAATCATCATTCCTTTTGGTTCGCACAACCCAAAAACTTTTTCGTGGGTCTACAAGAAGATGAGAAAATACGGAATTGTATCAAGAACTATGTACAAAAAAATAAAAAAATATCCTCAGGTTCCGAAGGAGTTGCACGTATAGAAATTCAAAAAAGAATCGATTTGATCCAAGTCATAATCCATATTGGGTCTCCTAATTTATTAATGGAGGGTCGAACACGAGGGATCGAAGAATTACAGATGAACGTACAAAAGGAATTTCGCTCTGTGAACCGAAGACTCAACATTGCTATCACAAGAATTGAAAAACCTTATGGACAACCTAATATCCTTGCGGAATATATGGCTTCCCAATTACAAAAAAGAGTTCCGTTTCGGAAGGCAATGAAAAAAGCTATTGAATTAACTGAACAAACAGATACAAAAGGAATTCAAATACAACTTGCAGGACGTATCGATGGAAAAGAAATTGCACGTGTCGAATGGACGAGAGAAGGTAGAGTTCCTCTACAAACAATTCGCGCTAAAATTGATCATTGTTCCTATACAATTCGAACTATTTATGGAGTATTAGGCCTAAAAATTTGGATATTTGTGGACGAAAAATAATAGAATAGGCCTTTCGTTATTTATCTCGCCATTCTTGTTTAGTAATAGAACAAGAAATGAGAAACTTTTGAGGTTTTTTTCTGTGAAATAAAAAAAGAAAATAAAAAATTCTAATTCTATAAGGTTGAATAAAAAATCGATAAATTTTTTTTATATAATTGCTATGCTTAGTGTGTGACTCGTTAGTTTTTTCTTTATAGTTTGTAGTTGGGCTTCCAAAAAAGACTGACTCCCACTAGAAATATCTATATAAACATAAACTTAAAACTAATAACCAACTTATTGCTTCGTATTGTCGAGATCCCAAGAAACAGTCACTATATGACTAGACCAATCATATAGTTGTAACAACTGATTTTTTTATGGATTTGAAAAAAAAAAGGATGTGGATAAATGGAAAGGTGATAGAAAGAGAGAACAAAAATATCAATGATAGATGATTCCAATATGTATGGTCTATGAATCACCTCATAAAAGGCAGTGTGATAAAGCATTAAAATTGATAGAAATAAAGAGCCTCGGGTTAATAGAAACTGAGGAGATTAACTCGGGAACACATTTTCTTAAGAGCTCCATTGCAGAGTTCAGGCCTAACCATTAACGGAGAAGCTATAGGAACGACGAAACCTGTGACTACATAAGATTCCATTCAAAATGAATCCTAATGATTCATCGGGTGGGATGGCGAAATGAACCAAGAACAGATTGATTTATTCTCACAGGTCATGAATTGACCCTAAGAATAAAGCAGGAAAGAGTCAATATTCGCCCGCGAACCCTTCATTTAATATTTCATATTTCCATTGAATTTTTCATTTATTTACCGGTACTGGATTACCAATATTGTCTTGATTCGATAAGAATCCAAATAAGGATTCGTTATAAAAAAAAGATCAATTATTTTATAGTTTTATATATAGAATAGATATAAATATACGCGTCTAGCCATATATACAACTAACTTCCTACATCATAAATGAAATAGCAATGAATCTCATTACATTACGTAGTTTAGTGTTAGTGTATTAGTTAGTAAATATATATATGTATCTGTAATACTATCGAATCCTTTCATTCGCGAGGAGCTGGATGAGAAGAAACTCTCATGTCCGGTTCTGTAGTAGAGGTGGAATTCAGAAAAAAACCATCAACTATAACCCCAAAAGAACCAGATTTCGTAAGCAACATAGAGGAAGAATGAAGGGAATATCCTGCCGAGGCAATCGTATATCTTTTGGAAGATACGCTCTTCAAGCACTTGAACCCGCTTGGATCACAGCTAGACAAATAGAAGCAGGGCGAAGAGCAATGACACGATATGCACGGCGTGGTGGAAAAATATGGGTGCGCATATTCCCCGACAAACCTGTTACGGTAAGACCTGCAGAAACACGTATGGGTTCAGGGAAGGGATCTCCCGAATATTGGGTATCAGTTGTTAAACCAGGTCGAATACTTTATGAAATAGGCGGAGTCTCAGAAATAGTAGCCAGAGCAGCTATTTCAATAGCTGCATGCAAAATGCCTATACGAACTCAATTTCTTATTTCAGGATAGGATAGAGTGTAGGTGTAGAACTAAACAAAAAAAAAGGGGTATTGAGGATGAAAAAACAAGCACGGGTTTCTTTATTTCTGGACAAACACTATTTCTTTTTTTACTCATTCTTTACATTGAAATAACAGATTCCAATAAAAATGATATGATTCAACCTCAGACCCTTTTGAATGTAGCAGATAACAGCGGAGCTCGAAAATTGATGTGTATTCGAATCATAGGAGCTGGTAATCACCGATATGCTCATATTGGTGACGTTATTGTTGCTGTAATCAAGGAAGCAGTGCCCAATATGCCTCTAGAAAGATCAGAAGTAATTAGAGCTGTAATTGTACGTACACGTAAAGAACTTAAACGTGACAATGGTATGATAATACGATATGATGACAATGCAGCGGTTGTCATTGATCAAGAAGGAAATCCAAAAGGAACTCGAGTTTTTGGTGCGATTGCTCGGGAATTAAGACAGTTGCATTTTACTAAAATAGTTTCATTAGCCCCCGAGGTCTTATGAATACTAGTAGATAAAACTATGATATACTCATAGTAGGATATCTTAAATGGATCAAACTAATATAACTAATATAATAGATTGTGTATCACGCATATACTTTGAATATAATAATGAATATAATAATTTCATTTAATATATTAATATACAATACAAAGTATAAATCAAAAAAATTATAGTAATTATAGTATAGAATTAGAATATTAGAATATATTAATTGAATAATTAATAATTCAAGTCAAAAAAACATGTTGATTATATCAAAATCAGGAAGCACAAAGAATTAGAATTCGTTATGGGTAGAGACGTTATTGCCGATATAATAACTTCTATAAGAAATGCTGACATGAGTAAAAACGGAACGGTTCGAATAGCATCCACTAATATCACCGAAAACATTGTGAAAATACTCCTAAGAGAGGGTCTTATTGAAAACGTTCGGAAACATCAGGAAAATAACAAATATTTTTTGGTTTCAACCTTGCGACATAGAAGGACTAGAAAAAGAATATATAGAACTATTTTAAAACGTATCAGTCGACCTGGTCTACGAATCTATTCCAACTATCAAAAAATTCCTAAGATTTTAGGCGGAATGGGAATTGTAATTCTTTCTACTTCTAGGGGCATAATGACAGATCGAGAAGCTAGACTAGAAGGAATTGGAGGAGAAGTTTTGTGCTATATATGGTAATCCTCCTCCAGTATCCTAATTTTCTCTCGAATTTCCTATTTGTTTGTGAAATAGAAAAAAAGTGAGTTATATAACTCTTCCTTCATTAGTTGATATTTCCAAGGGGATTCCCTGGAATGAAAGAACAAAAATTGATTCATGAAGGTTTAATTACTGAATCACTACCCAACGATATGTTATGTTCCGGGTCCATTTAGATAATGAAGATCTAATTCTAGGTTACGTTTCAGGAAGGATTCGGCACAGTTCTATACGGATACTTCTGGGGGATAGAGTCAAAATCGAAATAAGTCGGTATGATTCAACCAGGAGATGTATAATTTATTTATAGACCTTGCAACAAAGATTCGAACAATTAGATGATTTTGTCAAAAATTCCTTTTAGGAAGAATAAAGTTCGGGGTGAAAAAATACAAGAGACTTATTTTCTTCCAAGGAATGGATTCCCAATTTAAGTAAGGAGTAAGAAATATGAAAATAAGGGCTTCTGTTCGTAAAATTTGTGAAAAATGTCGACTGATCCGTAGGCGTGGACGAATTATAGTGATTTGTTCCAATCCGAGACATAAACAGAGACAAGGATAATCTTTCTATAAAAAGAACTTTCTTAAGTTTCTAAAGGAAAAGGAAGGACCGTGTCAAAATAAAGGATCTTTTTTAACATGAAATGGATATCTCCATATCTTTCTATATATTTCTGATTCATATTTATGAGATGATAAAATATGGCAAAA